GGATTCCTTGATTCGGGCCGATGAAAAAATATCAATTGATCATTATCAAACGGACTGCAATCTTTTTCTGTGGGTGAGAATCCCAACCGAGCGCTTTCTACTTCTCAGTAGGCCATGAACTAGCTCAGAATCATTCTTACCGAGTCTACCACCATTAAGGGATCCCATTTTTTTCTCGAGGCCAAAAAGATCTTGAGCGACCGATCCGGTAGAACAACTCAAAAGATAAAGAAGTATCGTTAATTGATTCATGTTCATTCCAAGCTCGAAGTACCATTTAACCACATTAAGGCCCCACTGCCTAACATAATTTAATTTCATCCGATATAGATAAGATAGATATAAGTTCTATGAGGTCATTACTTAGAAGTATACTTTGTGCAGCAGCCCTTCCTATCGGATCGAAAAGGACCCCATCACACCGACTTACACGGGCTTGAAAATCCCAAATTTGTCTATAAAGAGCAAATCTAATTGTATTAGTGTCTAGAATTTTTTTCTTCTGTTGTGGAATATTAATCGAAATTGATTGATTGAAGATAGGGCCTCAGCGGTAAATGTTAGAAGATCTCGTGTACCGCAACCCATGATTATGGACCCCACTCCGTTAGTATGGAAATTTTATTTTCCAAGCCCTAGTCGATGCAAGAGTGAAAAAGTACTTTCGTTGTTGTAGAATAACGGGCCTTCGTGTCTTAACGCACGTATTGAATTTATTCGAAGCTATTAGAGTGAGATCCACTTTGTCGGGAAGATGAGTCGAAACAATAACAACAAGAATATTTCTACTTTCTCAATCCCTGGAGAGATGGTTCGCTAATATACCGAGGGATAAGAAGTCCGTCGATCGACTTCCTCACACACAGATCATGAATGTTTGAAATCCATATTATTCAAGGAGACCCAGGAGAGATTGCTTTTGCTAATTCGAATGGAAGATTGATATCAAATCGATCTATTTTCGAGATCGTAATCGTCTCCATAGTTTGTCGCTCTACCATAAGTCAAGATAGCTACTCCAGCTCCGTCTCAAGAAGGTCAAGATCGGCCAGATCATTACTTTTCAACAATCTGGCGAGCACCCTCAGCAGGATCAACATAACATAAGGAATCTCAGGATCTATGTGCTCAGTCTCCTCGTCAATACTATCATGATAAAAAAATTTCTGGGATCCTGGAGGATGTTCACAAATAACCTAATGAAAGAAAGACAGGAGTTTGTCGCCGGGGATTTGACCAAATAGAATCGTCCAGCTCCTATAGAAGAATCTATCACTAAAATACCCATATGAGAGGTATAAGGCTAAGCGGAGCGAAAAAGGTTTTGGTTTTTCAAGAAGAGATGGTAAATCAAAATGATTAGCCCGACACAAGGTTTTTGAATAAATGATTGTCTCCTAATGAGAAAGAGATATCTGCCTTTCTGTTAAACAGGATGTATTGAACTCATACTTCACATAATTAATTAGCGACTTTCTATGAATGTCAACTAAGTATCTGAAGTAACTTGCTACCGATTGTTCCAGCATTTGAAAACCACAATCATTGTTTGAGAAATGATCAATATTAGTCAGACTCAATAAAAGTGAATCAATCCTTTTTTCTGTCGTGAGGGTGGAGAACTCCATCAAGAAGTCTATGTCGTCAGTTTCAATGAACTGACTGTCGAGGAGCCAGGATTCGATTTTATTATCAATCAAATCTTCGTCCACATTCATGTCTTTTCCTTTTGTTAGCAATGAATAGATCTCTTTACTTGCATGACTTAGATGTCTTGTATTTCTCGAAAAAATGATTCCCTTGATGCGATTTGGTATGGCACTTATAAAATCGCTGATATCGATGAGAAGGTTATTCAGAAACTCCAATATTTCTTATGCAAACTTATTGATTTGAAACCATCAGCAAGACCTTCATCACCACTCAATAGCATGTCGACGCCAAATTCGCATATTTCGATTGTTAATATTAATAGGATAAATAAGGAACAATACTACAAAAAGTATTCCACCAAAATATCAATTCCGAAATATCAATTCTTTGTTGAACCTTGTGAATTGCATGAAAGTAGGATACTCCAAATTCGGGGGTCAAAGAGTTTTGTAAAAGATTCTTGGTAAAAAAACGTAAATGAAAGATCCCACTAAATTGAATTCGGTCCATGACTCTGACACATAATGACAATTTTTGATCTCGTTCAATATCTCTCTCAATTCTAAAATCCGGAATGTTTATTTTAATTGATGTTTTTTTAGCATTTCTACCTCCCACCAAAAAAATACTAAATAAAATCCAAATAAAATAAAAACCAATGTTATGTTAATTGGATTGATTTAGACTACAGATTTCATTTTAATTGGAATTTGGTTATTCATCATGTACTAGGATCTCCACTAAGCATCCATGGCTGAATGGTTAAAGCGCCCAACTCATAATTGGAGAGTTCGTAGGTTCAATTCCTACTGGATGCATACTAATGGGACCCTCTACTATGTCTATTGAAATCGGCTCTGTATCCTATTGGTATTTTATTAAAAATATTGCAATGAATATTGCTGACTTACTTGATCTGCATTACTTATAGTTTTCTTGTTCGTAGACAAGGCGGATTCAAAATTGTCAAGTCATTCAATACTATACACATTCTTCTTTATCCATTCTCAACTTAGTGGAATTCTCAAGTGCATGATCCACCCTAGATCTCCCCCATATATCTACAACATAATTTGCAAAAGGTATATAAATTCAAAATAAATACAAAAAGCAAAAATGTAAATACAAGACTACTAGAGTCGTAATACAAAAGGGGTAATAAAGTAAAGGAGCAATGCGCTCTTCTAAGTTCTATAGAACAAGAAGTTATTGCTCCCTGACTTCATTAATTTGTCTTTCATTTTCACGATTATTAATTATTTGCAGCATTCAAGATATATCTTACTATTTATTTTATCCAAAATTATTAGTATCTTATTATTTTTTTAATAATACAAAAACGTCGAGTTCTCAAGTGCATGATCCACCATCAATATTATTGAATAATATTGATTCTAATCTAATAGCTATATAGAAATAAATATAATATAATAGACAGAATCTAGAACCTATGGAAGCCTATTATTGTATCTAAATTCAAATAAAAAAAATAGGAAAGGAGCAATGCACCATGGATGGAATCAAATATGCAGTATTTACAAACAAAAGTATTCAGTTATTCGAGAAAAATCAATATACTTTTAATGTCGAATCAGGATTAACTCGGACAGAAATAAAACATTGGGTCGAACTCTTCTTTGGTGTCAAGGTAATAGCTATGAATAGTCATCGACTTCCGGGAAAGGGTAAAAGAACAGGACGCATTATGGAGCATACAATGCATTATAGACGTATGATTATTACCCTTCAACCGGGTTATTCTATTCTACCTCTTAGAAAGAGAAATCGAAATACTTAATAGAGCATGGTGATACATTTATACAAAACTTCTAAGACGAGCACACGCAATAGAACAACCCTTCGGCGAAATAATTTGACCTATGGACAGCATCGTTGTAGTAAAGGTCGTAATGCTAGAGGAATCATTACCGCAGGGCATAGAGGGGGAGGTCATAAGCGTCTCTACCGTAAAATCGATTTTCGACGGAATCAAAAAAACATATATGGTAAAATCATAACCAAAGAATATGACCCGAATCGAAATGCATCTATTTGTCTCATACACTATGGGGATGGTGAGAAAAGATATATTTTACATGCCAAAGGGACTCAAATTGGAAATACCATTGTTTCTGGTACAGGAGTTCCTATAAAAATAGGAAATGCTCTGCCTTTGACCGATATGCCCTTAGGCACGTCCATACATAACATAGAAATCACGCTTGGAAAGGGTGGACAATTAGTTAGAGCAGCAGGTACTCTAGCGAAACTAATTGCAAAAGAGGGGAAATCCGCCACATTAAAATTACCTTCTGGAGAAGTCCGTTTGATATCTCAAAACTGCTCAGCAACGGTCGGACAGGTAGGGAATCTTGGGATGAACCAGAAAAGTTTGGGTAGAGCTGGATCTAAACGTTGGCTAGGTAAACGTCCTGTAGTAAGAGGAGTGGTTATGAACCCTGTAGACCATCCCCATGGGGGTGGTACCGGAAAGGCCTCAATAGGTAGAAACAAACCCACAACTCCCTGGGGTTATCCTGCACTTGGAAGACGAAGTAGAAAAAAGAATAAATATAGTAATAATTTGATTCTTCGTCGCCGTCGTAAATAGGAGAGAAATTCCATTTCTCTCTTCGTCTTTAAAAAAGAAAAAAGGAGGAAGCTGTGACACGATCACAAAAAAAAAATCCTTTTGTAGCTATTCATTTATTAAGAAAAATTGATAAGCTTAAAACAAAAGAGGAAAAAGAAATAATAAAAACTTGGTCCCGGGCATCTACCATTATACCCGCAATGATCGGCCATATTATTGCTATCCATAATGGAAAAGAACATTTACCCATTTATATAACAGATGGTATGGTAGGTCACAAATTGGGAGAATTTGCACCTACTTCGAATTTCGGAAAACATTCGAAAGGCGATAAGCGATCTCGTCGTTAATACAAAATATAGATACTTATCATTCATTAGTAGGAGACGACCTTTATGCTAAAGAAAAGAAAAACAGAAGTATACGCTTTAGGACATATATCGATGTCCGCTCATAAAGCGCGAAGAGTAATTGATCAAATTCGCGGACGTTCTTACGAAGAAACACTTATGATACTAGAAGTCATGCCTTATCAAGCATCTTGTCCCATTTTAAAAATGGTTTTTTATGCCGGAGCAAATGCTAGTTACACTATGGGTTCTAATAAAACTAATTTAATAATTAGTAAAGCCGAAGTCAACGAGGGTACTGCCGTGAAGAAATTTAAACCTCGAGCTAGAGGACGTAGTTATCCGATAAAAAGACCTACTTGTCATATAAGTATTGTAGTGAAAGATATATCTTTAGATGAATATATAGAGACTATCACATGGTTAAAAAAACCTAGATGGAAAAATAAGGATACAAGTCGGATATATCATAATCTGGATAGTAGTGGGGGAGTATGGGACAAAAAATAAATCCACTTGGTTTCAGGCTGGGTACAACGCAAGATCATCATTCCCTTTGGTTTGCACAACCCAAAAACTATTCTGAAGGTCTAGAAGAAGATCAAAAAATACGAGATTCTATTAAAAATTATGTACAAAAAAATAGACAAAAGAATGTACAAAAGAATAGAAGAATCGATTCTGACCTCTCGGGAATTGCACGTATAGAGATTCAAAAAACAAGCGATCTAATCAAGGTCCGAATCTATCTGGCATTCCCAAGAGTATTAAGTCCAATAGCAACATTACGAATGAATCTACAAAAAGAATTTCATTGTGTAAATCGAAAACTCGAGATTGCTACTACAAGAATTGAAGAACCTTATGGAAACCCTATTATTCTTGCACAATATCTAGCCGGACAATTAAAACAAAGAGTTCCGTTTCGAAAAGCAATGACAGAGACTGTTGAAAAAACGAAAAAAGCAAAGATAAAAGGAATTCGAGTACAAATTGCAGGGCGGCTCGGCGGAAAAGACATTGCACGCGTTGAATGGATCAGAAAGGGTCGGGTTCCCCTACAAACCATTCGAGCTAAAATTGATTATTGTTCCTATCCAGTTCGAACTATCTATGGGGTATTAGGTATTAAAATTTGGATATTTCGAGACAAGAAATAAGAAACGTTTCCTTAGAAATAAAAAAATATTATAAAAAATTTATTTTCGTAGGCATTTATCCCCGATTGAATCAGGGAATCAAATTTCTTATACAAAGATTAGTCTTATTCTTCAATTTATTAGTCAACAAGTAAAAATATTATTTTATTTATTTAGACGAGCATTGACCTTAAAACAACAACGATTAATTACTATCTCAAAGAGAACCAAAGCAACCGGGACCTATCGTATTGATGGATTATAGATTATCATCTTATATTCGTTATAAACAAGGGTAAATAATAAGCGCTTGACAAGTCATCATTTTTCTTCTATTTTTGAATTTTCAATTTTATTGTCTTACTTCTGTCTAATTTGGAATTATGTCTAATTTAGGGATCCAAAATTTAGCAGGATTCAATACTCTCAAATACAAAGGGGGAAGTGATCTATAATCGATTTCGTAACAACTAAATAAGAATTGTTAGTTAGTTGTGCCTCCCCAAATCTTTTGTGGAATTATCCCGTTCTTTTCGAAAGAAATTAGGTTTAAGTAAGCAAATAGCAACTATGGCGCGCTTACAGGAATCTATCCATTGCATATGTAGATATCCCTTCAAGAAAGAGAGATCGTTGAACGGATCTCGAAGACCCAGGAAAGCACGAAAGACAGAATCTTTCAGAAAATGGATTCCTAAGTGCATAACCGCATGGATAAGCTGAGACTAACCCGTCAATTTGAGATCAAAAATTCGAGATTTTCCTTGGACAGTTTAAACAATAGAATGGAAATAACATCATTTATTTTATTATTTTTGACTTCTATCCCTCGATTGGATAGGAGGTCGAACTATAATTTTTAGCCTCGGAGCTGATTAAAATGACACTTAAGATTCGAAAGAACGTTCTGGTTATAGCAAAAACGGCGGTCATTCTTACTCTATTATTTTCGAAATAGAAAATCTTATTATTTAAGTAGATTTATGCTTCCTTCTATTTTCGGCCCCTCGTTCTTGTTCTCATTCACGGCTCCTAAGATCAACCGCTCGAACTTTTTGCTAAGTTTGATTAAGGACTTAGGGTTGACTGGGAAAGTCTCTACCTCCGTAGAGAACGAAGATATCAACATATTGTACGATTTCTATTATTATTTATTATTAAGTACAGATCTTGTAGCCTTTGTGAAACGTGCAAATTTTCAACGTAGGGATTTTGATAAGATGGATATACAACTCGGCTTTTTAACTTGCAAGCACTATTGGAACAACGAAAAAGGATGGGATTTTTTATGAATTCCGATTGATAATTGAAACTTATCTTTCAAGGCTTATTATTTCCTGAAAACAGCCGCTATTCATTCTCTTGTGTATTTTGTGAACACGGATCTCGATCTCCAAAACCATCTGAAAAACCGTGTGAAAAGAGAAGATTCTAAAGAATCGATAGAGATTCTAAGAGAGATCTACCTAAAGCTAAAGATAGGCATATATAGCTACTTACAATTTGACTCTATGCTAAGGAAAGGGTTTAAATTCGATTGATTATTGTTCCTATTCAGTTCGAACAATAATCAATTGGATTTTTTTATAGACAAAAAATAAGAAACCTTTACCAGTCTCTTCTTTTTATTTGAGTAACGGAACAAAAAAAAGAAACTCGTTCATTTTTTTCTCTTCAATTAAAACAAACATAATTCTATAGGGTTGAATAAAAATTCGATTGACCATTTGATAGAATTGCTATGCTTAGTGTGTGACTCGTTGGT